CGTATGAGCTTCAAGCCAATAAAGACTAAGGGGGGTTGGCTCAAAAACTAATTTCATTATGAGCTCTGTTGTCCAATTAATTCAGGTCTAACTATTAATCAAAAAGCGATGGGAACGATGGAACCCGTGAATACATAAAGATTCAGTTGAAAAGGAATCCTGATAATTCAGTGGGAAGGATGGCGGAATGAACCCAAAATCAATTCATATAGTCTGAACAATAATACACTAACTTTTGAAATTGAAAGAGTAAATATTCGCCCGCGAAAACTTTTTTTAACAATCTAATTTAATAAATAAATGAATCTCTTGATTCAATAGATTATTGCATGTATATCTTAATTATATTTATATCTCTTCTGAATTTTTAATTTGCGAGGAGCCGTATGAGAAGAAACTCTCATGTCCAGTTCTGTAGTAGAGATGGAATTACGTAAATAACCATCAACTATAACCCAAAAAGAACCAGATTCCGTAAACAACATAGAGGAAGACTGAAGGGAATATCTTATCGAGGAAATCATATTTGTTTTGGAAGATATGCTCTTCAGGCACTTGAACCCTCTTGGATCACGTCTAGACAAATAGAAGCAGGCCGCCGAGCAATGACACGAAATGCGCGTCGCGGCGGAAAGATATGGGTACGCATTTTTCCAGACAAACCAATTACAGTAAGACCTGCGGAAACACGTATGGGTTCGGGGAAAGGATCTCCCGAATATTGGGTAGCTGTTGTCAAACCAGGTCGAATACTTTATGAAATAAATGGGGTAGCAGAAAATATAGCCCGAAGGGCTATCTCAATAGCAGCATCTAAAATGCCTATACGAACTCAATTCATTATTTCAGGATAGAAACGTAGAACCAAAGGAAATAGATCTTTTTTTTGACAAATAATATTTCTTTTTAGTCCTTTGTATTTATTTTTGCATTGAAAGAACAGAAAAAAATATGATTCAACCTCAGACCTATTTGACTGTAGCAGACAACAGCGGAGCTAAAAAATTGATGTGTATTCGAATAATAGGAGCTAGCAATCGTCGATATGCTCGTATTGGCGATGTTATTGTTGCTGTGATCAAAGAAGCAATACCAAATTCTCCCTTAGAAAGATCAGAAGTAATAAGAGCTGTAATTGTACGTACCTGCAAAGAACTCAAACGTGACAACGGTATTATAATAAGATATGATGACAACGCCGCGGTTATCGTTGACCAAGAAGGAAATCCAAAAGGAACTCGAGTTTTTGGTGCGATTGCTCGGGAATTGAGACAAAACTTTACTAAAATAGTGTCGTTAGCTCCTGAGGTATTATAATATAAGCCTAAGAAATAGGGTATTTGAATGAGTATAGTAGACTGTATATCACGTATATACCCTTCTTTTTTTTTCATAAAAAAAACTAAGAAAAAAACATGTTGATTATATAAAAATTTGGAGACACCGCGGATTTTAGTTCACCATGGGTAGGGACACTATTGCTGATATAATAACCTCTATACGAAATGCTGACATGAATAGAAAAGGGACGGTTCGAATAGCATCAACTAACATCACCGAAAACATTGTTAAAATACTTTTACGAGAAGGCTTTATTGAAAACGTGAGAAAACATCAAGAAGGAAAGAAAATTTTTTTTGTTTTAACTCTTCGACATAGAAGAAATAGGAAAGTACTATATAGAAATACTTTATATTTAAAAAGAGTAAGTCGACCTGGTCTACGAATCTATTCAAACTATCAGGGAATTCCTAGAATTTTAGGAGGAATAGGGGTTGTAATTCTTTCTACCTCTCGCGGTATAATGACAGATCGCGAGGCTCGACGAGAAGGAATTGGAGGAGAAATTTTATGTTATATATGGTAATTCCTCTAACATCGAATATCTGAATTAGATCAAAAATTGCCTAGAATGAAAAAACAAAAATGATTCAGAACAATTTGATTACTGAATCACTCCCTACGGGTATGTTCTGGGTTCGTTTAGATAATGAAGATCATAGTCTAGATTATATTTCATTAAAGGATACGACGGAGTTCTATACAGATCCTATCAGAGGATAGGGTTAAGATTGAAGTAAACCTTTATTTTATGATTGAACCAGAGGTCATAGATACAATTTATAGACTCTGCACTAAGGATTCAAATGATTAAATGGTTTTGTAACTTCAACACCCCTTGTTCACAAGAGTACAATTCAAAATTTCAAGAAACTTTTTTTCTTCCAAAAACTAGATTAAGAATTAAAATTAAGGAACGACAAATATGAAAATAAGGGCTTCTGTTCGTAAAATTTGTGAAAAATGTCGTCTGATCCGCAGACGGGGACGAATTATAGTAATTTGTTCTAACCCAAAACATAAACAACGACAAGGATAACTATATCTATTACTCAAAATACTAAAAGAGGACTTTCTTGAGTAATGGAATGTAAATGAAGAATTTGTTTTGACATGAAATGGATATATCCATATATCTCTGATTCATATTTATGAAATGATAAAATATGGCAAAAACTATACCAAAAATTGGTTCACGTAAAAATGGACGTATTAGTTCGCGTAAAAGTGCACGTAAAATCCCAAAGGGCATTATCCATGTTCAAGCAAGTTTCAACAATACCATTGTGACTGTTACAGATGTACGAGGTCGTGTTGTTTCTTGGGCTTCCGCCGGTACTTGTGGATTCAGAGGTACAAAAAGAGGGACACCATTTGCGGCTCAAACCGCAGCAGGAAATGCTATTCGTACAGTAGTGGAGCAGGGCATGCAACGAGCAGAAGTCATGATAAAGGGTCCTGGTCTCGGACGAGATGCAGCATTACGCGCTATTCGTAGAAGCGGTATACTATTAAGTTTCGTACGGGATGTAACCCCTATGCCACATAATGGCTGTAGGCCTCCTAAAAAAAGGCGTGTGTAAAAAAAAAGCATTGAAGATATTTCAAGAGAAATAAACAATTCAAAGATATTTATAATATATTACTATGGTTCGAGAGAAAATACGAGTATCTACTCGGACACTGCAGTGGAGGTGTATTGAATCAAGAACAGATAGTCAATGTCTTTATTATGGGCGCTTTATTCTTTCTCCACTTATGAAAGGTCAAGCTGACACAATAGGCATTGCAATACGAAGAGCTTTACTTGGAGAAATGGAGGGAACATGTATTACACGTGCAAAATCAGATAAAATACCACATGAATACTCTACCGTCATAGGGATTCAAGAATCAGTCCATGAAATTTTAATTAATTTGAAAGAAATCATATTAAGAAGTAATCTATATGGAATTTGTGAAGCGTCTATTTGTGTTAGGGGCCCTAGATGCATAACTGCTCAAGATCTCATTTTGCCGGCTTATGTAGAAATAGTTGACAATACACAACATATAGCTAGTTTAACAGAACCAATTTATTTGTGTATTGGATTACAGCTCGAGCGAAATCGCGGATATCATATAACATCGCCTAATAACTTTGAAAACGGAAGTTATCCTATAGATGCTCTATTTATGCCTGTTCGAAACGTGAATCATAGTATTCATTCTTATGGTAATGGGAATGAAAAACAAGAAATACTTTTTCTCGAAATATGGACAAATGGTAGTTTAACTCCGAAAGAAGCACTTTATGAAGCCTCCCGAAATTTAATTGATTTATTTATTCCTTTTCTCCATGCGGAAGAAGAAAACTTACATTTAGAGGACAATCAATATAAAGTTTCGTTACCACTTTTTACCTTTCACGATAGGTTGGCTCAACTCAGAAAAAAAAAAATGGGATTGAAATCTATTTTTATTGACCAATTAGAATTGCCACCTAGGATCTATAATTGCCTCAAAAAGTCCAATATACATACATTAACGAACCTTTTGAGTCAAGAAGATCTTATTAAAATTGAACATTTTGACATAGAAGACGTAAATAAAATATTTGACACTCTAGAAAAAGATTTGGGAATTGAGTTACATAAAAAAAAATTGAATTTTACAGAAATTTAACAGACTAAATCAAGAATTAAATTGAATAGATAAATGTATCTAGGGAAAAGTCACTTCAAGGTGACTTTTCCCTAGATACATTTATCTATTTGTGCTATTTCACAATTGAATCAATTTAAAAAAGACCTAAAGTTAGAGATTTATCAATAGGTAATGTTGCTCCAATACCTAACCAAAGGGCCACTATGGTACCAACCAAAAAGACGGTTGTAGCTACTGGACGACGAAATGGATTTTGGAATTTATTAACATTCTCTAAAAAAGGAACTGTTAATAATCCCGCGGGTACTGAAACCATTAAAAGAACGCCCAATAACTTATTGGGTACTGTACGAAGTATTTGAAATACTGGAAAAAAATACCATTCAGGTAATATTTCCAAAGGAGTTGCAAACGGATCTGCCGGCTCGCCAATCATTGATGGTTCTAAAACCGCTAAGCCTACGTTACATGCAATAGTACCCAGAATTACGACGGGAAAAATATATAAAAGATCATTAGGCCATGCGGGCTCCCCATAATAATTATGACCCATCCCTTTTGCTAATTTAGCCCTTAATACAGGATCATTCAAGTCAGGTTTTTTTGTTATTAGGATAGGTGAATAGATATTCAATAATTAGATTAAATTCATCCCCCGAAAGAGCCGGACACGCTGATTTTTCATCATCCGGCTCGAGCAAGAATCAAATTAAAAGAAAGAACCGTGAACGTATCCAGAATATATATCTTATCAATATGAATGGTTATTCGGGAAGGATTTACGTTACAATACAAATAAATGCTCAACACCCAAGTAGGCTTACAGGGTTGATCATAATCAAATGCTTTCTGGGTCGTCTCCTACCTTATGGTTGGTTTTTTCTCCAACATTTTTGGAGATCCATTTTAAATTTAAACCAAAGGGTTTACTTGTTACTAATATAGCCTCTATCTGTTCTTTAGATCCCTTGTTTCACTCCGATAGTATCATAGATCAGGTCAATGCAGAGGAAATGGATGCATTTCAATACTATTCAAACGATTTTAAAATTAAAATAATTTTATATATTATTATAAATTAATATTATATATAGGAAATAAACAGAAAAAATTTTTTATTATATTTTAGAATATCACACATTCGACTGGATCTTACGGAGCCCGTTCATGTCTGACATGATTTAGGGTTGATCATAGAATAAATTCTCTTTACACGAACCAGCCTATCCTCTAGGACTTACTTATACGGCAGTTGGACAAAAGAAAGACACATTGGATTATGAATTTCAATGTGGCAAAGCATATACCTGCACAGCCTAATCAATAGTTCAAGTCACACACTCCCATAATCCACTTTTTTTTTCGGAGAATTGCCTTCAACTAGTGATGTTAAAAACTAAATATAAATATTATAGAGTTGAAGGAAAATGTCCAAATACATGGATTATTGAAAACAATAATCCATACACGTAGCAATGAAACACTATTGTTCTTCCCCCCAAATGCAAAATGAGAGATTACAAATATCTATGATATACCCTTTAATTTGATTCTATAAGGGACCAGAAATACCTTGTTTACGTATCATTAAAAAATGCATTAACATAAATACGGCAGTAAGAAGAGGCAATACAAAAGTATGTAAACTATAAAAACGAGTCAAAGTGGATTGTCCCACACTAGCACTTCCACGCAATAGCTCTACCAAAGGCGATCCTACTAAAGGAATAGCGTCAGGTACACCTGTTACAATTTTTACTGCCCAATAACCAATTTGATCCCGAGGTAAGGAATAACCAGTTACACCAAAAGATGCGGTCAATACAGCCAGAACGACGCCCGTAACCCAAGTCAATTCGCGGGGTTTTTTAAAGCCCCCGGTAAGATACACACGAAATACATGCAGGATCATCATTAGAACCATCATACTTGCCGACCACCGATGAACTGATCGTATTAACCAACCAAAGTTAGCTTCCGTCATTATATATTGAACAGAAGCGAAAGCCTCGGTAACGGTTGGACGATAGTAAAAAGTCATAGCAAAACCCGTAGCTACTTGTACTAAAAAACAAGTAAGCGTGATTCCCCCTAGACAATAAAAAATGTTGACATGAGGAGGAACATATTTACTAGTTATATCATCTGCAATCGCCTGAATCTCGAGACGTTCTTCGAACCAATCATAGACTTTATTGAGATAGGTAAAGTGCTAAAAGCCCCCCCCCTCTAAGAACCGTATATGAGAATTTTATCTCGTACCGCTCAAGCAAACACACCTAAATAAAGGTTAAAGCCCCTTAAATCAAATCTCTTTTTTTCCTTTTCGGAAGATACGAAGGAATAAAAATACGAAAGTAAAATTTTTATATTTGCGGTGATAATGCCAATATATCAAGTCGGCTCATCTATTTTTCTGTTAATTGTTACTGCGGGCTTCTTGAATATTCTCTTTTCCTATTTTAATTATTCTTTGTCTTTGATTTGTTATTTTTTTAGAATTTTATCGGTGATAGGAATTTATCTTGTTAAGACCCTATGAATTGATTGAAACCCTAGATTCATACTATAAACCACGATGACTCAGTAAAACCTAAGCCCAAAGACTCCTTGAGTAAGAACCATTGGATCATCACTTATTCAATCAATAGCAGAGGTATACTGAATAAAAATACCAAAAAATTTGTCTATTTATTAAAGAACATAAGCATTAAGGAGTTTGAAAGAAGAAAAATATTTCAATTTATAATGTCTAATTCGTTTTTGATAAAGAAAAAAAAATTGATTGAATCCGATCCCGAAGTTTGAATATTAAATAAATATGAATCATAGTTCAAATATTTCTTCATCCATTTTAGATATTCCGTGTTCCAGATACAAAAAAATATCCGACGAAGTAGAACCATCTCTATCAGGATAAGATGACAGATTCGTTCTCTGTACTCTCAATAGGATCAATTATAACAAGTCACACACTCATATTCCGGAAATACAGAAATAAATTCCGCGATCGAACTACCAAAAAAGGGCGTTAAAAATAGAAAGCGTAGTCTTAAAAATGTATTTTTTATTGAAAGGATAGAACTTCTTGGTTCTTTTGAATTCCCTTTATCTTGGAGATTTAATTCATTGAAATTCCATCCAATAAAACGGAAGAATTATAAATTTCCAAAATAATACATAGGAATATTGCAAATAAAGACATTGCAACTCCCATCAAAGGAGTAGTTCCCCACCCAGGAGCTACTTTACCATATTCCGAATTCAACGGTTTCAATAAAATCCCTACGGTAGTCGGTTTTGGACGAGATCTAGAACTACCCTCAATGGTTTGTGTAGCCATAAATCCTATTTTTTTTTTTGAGATCTGTTGACTTTGTATACCATTCCATTGTAAATAAATGATTTTATCATAGATCCATTGAGGTCTTGAAATTATATAATAATGGAAACAGCAACCCTAGTCGCCATCTTTATATCTGGGTTACTTGTAAGTTTTACTGGGTATGCCTTATATACCGCTTTCGGGCAACCCTCTCAACAATTAAGAGACCCCTTCGAGGAACACGGGGACTAGTTGACGTGATGCGCCTTCTGATATTGGAATGATATCAGAAGGCGCATCACGTCAATTGAGATAATGAAAAATCATTTCACCTTTTTAGTTGGAACTTTCGGGGGTTCCCGAAAAAAGATAGCGAAAAAAATTATCCCTAAGGTCGAGACTAATAAAAATGTATAAACCAATGCTTCCATAGATTTGATTGTGGTTTACAATTATAGCTTCCATACCTGTTTACTCGAGATTATTTTCCCGATAATGATAAAAAGAAAAAGTCAAAAAAAGGACGGTGATTTGTATCCTATGTCAAATCACAACAAAAATATAGGAAACAACTTTTTATTATACTCCTTGTCTTCTTGTAGTTGGATCTCCAAGTTTTTGGAATGCTCCAAATTCTACCTGAGCATCTAAATCGGGGTCAATACCCGCAAAAACATCTCTGAACAAGGTTCTAGCCCCATGCCAAATGTGTCCAAAGAAAAAGAGTAGGGCAAAGGAAGCATGTCCAAAAGTAAACCAGCCCCTTGGACTACTACGAAAAACACCATCAGATTTCAAAGTAGCACGGTCCAATTCGAAAATTTCACCCAATTGAGCACGCCTAGCATATTTTTTTACAGTAGCAGGATCGCTATAACTGACTCCGTTGAGTTCACCGCCATAGAACTCAACAGTTACACCTACTTGTTCAACACTATACTTAGATTCTGCTCTTCTAAAAGGAACGTCAGCTCTAACAATTCCATCCCCATCTATCAAAACGACAGGAAATGTTTCAAAAAAGGTAGGCATACGGCGTACAAAAAGTTCACGTCCGTCTTTCTCTCTAAAAATGGGGTGTCCTAACCATCCAACAGCTATTCCATCGCCGTTGTCCATTGAGCCCGCTCTAAACAACCCTCCCTTAGCCGGATTATTGCCGATGTAATCATAAAAAGCTAATTTCTCGGGAATTTTAGACCAGGCTTCGGCTAAACTTTGATTTTGGGCTAACCCAGCACTTACTTTTCGGTATATTTCTTGCTGAAAGTATCCTTGATCCCATTGATAACGAGTGGGGCCAAATAATTCGATCGGAGTAGTTGCTGAACCATACCACATAGTTCCGGCAACAACAAAAGCTGCAAAAAAGACAGCAGCGATACTACTCGAAAGTACGGTTTCAATATTGCCCATACGTAATCCTTTGTATAGACGTTGAGGCGGACGGACACTAAGATGGAATAGACCTGCTAATATGCCTAATGTCCCTGCTGCAATATGATGAGAGGCAATTCCTCCTGGAACAAAAGGATCAAAACCTTCCACACCCCATGCTGGACTTATAGGTTGTACTTTTCCGGTTAGTCCATAAGGGTCGGATACCCAAATTCCGGGACCATACAAGCCTGTTACATGAAATGCGCCAAAACCAAAACAAGCCACTCCGGAAAGAAATAAATGAATTCCAAAAATCTTAGGCAAATCCAACGAAGGTTTTCCTGTACGTTCATCAGAAAAGATTTCTAGATCCCAATACACCCAATGCCAAATAGCTGCTAAAAAGCACAAACCAGAAAACACAATATGTGCTCCGGCCACACCTTCGTAACTCCAAATACCCGGATCGGTTAGAGTCCCCCCTGTAATACTCCAACCACCCCATGAATTGGTTATTCCTAAACGAGTCATGAAGGGTATAACAAACATACCCTGTCTCCACATTGGATCAAGAACGGGATCAGAGGGATCAAAAACCGCTAATTCATATAGAGCCATCGAACCAGCCCAACCGGCAACTAACGCTGTATGCATTATATGGACAGAAATCAACCGGCCAGGATCATTCAATACGACAGTATGAACACGATACCAAGGCAAACCCATGGAAATCCCCCTTTATCAAAGAAAAATGACACTATGTAACTTTATTGCATTAGAAATGATTATCCAATGAACTTCTTTTTGTTCACTGAATTATCTCGGAACAAGGGTTAATATTTGTTCTATATCAGTTGGTAATACATAGAACAATTATGTTTGTTAGGAACAAAGAGAAACAAATCTATTCTATATCCGATAAGTATCAATATGCAATGGGAAGTTAATACCATCTTGTATCAGTAAATACTTTGCTACTTGGTGATTGTTATATTCCTAAGAAATTTCCTTTTTTTTTTTTTTTTCTGTCTTCATTTTAAACTAAACTTTACTTTTTTTATAATCTATGCATAACATATGATGATGATATTAAGGTTTTTTTTATGAAGACAATAACTCTATTATTACGTTTCCACATCAAAGTGAACCATAGTACTTAATTTTTTCTTGGATTTAATGCCTATTGGTGTTCCAAAAGTTCCCTTTCGAAGCCCTGGAGAGGAAGATGCATCTTGGGTTGACGTATAGTGCGACTTGTCAGATATATTGGGTCGTATGGGATTTCCCCGTTCTCTCTCCCGATTTGAGATATCCCCCCTTTCGCCCGAGAAAGATTGATTGTAAATTTGGAGCGTGAAAAGCAATTAGATCCTTTATATGAGTTTTAGGGGGATTCAGATTAACATTATCTCAATTTAGAATAATTTATGGTTGGCTCGGTAGGACCAAAAAAATGAAGTACCAGGGCTCCGTTTAGCAAAAACCCAATTCCATATTTGGGAATATATTGAAGATTACTAGTATTATATTTACTTTAACTTTTAACTAACTGTTTTTATTTTAAATAAAAATATACAATTATCGAATAAACAAACGGTATTTCAATTTTATGAATAAAGTAATAAATATGTGGAATATTTAATTTGACGAAATAAAGGATAAAAAAAACATATGTGGTATTGTCAAAATTTGTCCTATATGTGCAAATATAAATAGGGCGGATCTTTACCCGGAGTAGAGCATAAACCTAAAAGAATTCAAAAGGCCCATTCAAGAACAAGAAAATGACATCGTGATTTGGATTTCGATGAACTGATACATCAATGAAAAGGAACTTCGATAAGTTTAGTAAATTCTATATTTTTTGTCTAAATTTTTAATTTTAATAATATTTTGGATAATTATGAGTAATTGGGAAAGGGGCAAATAAAGCATATTTCTTGAAAAATCATTTTTTTTTAACATTATAATTGTGAAAACCTATAAAAAAAATAATCGAACCTACACATTGATTTTTTTCACATATTTTTGAACCGTGTGCATAAAAAGGTGCATGTACAGTTTCTAAGGGATGCCATTTTATCCTAATCAATCGACTTTATCGAGAAAGATTACTTTTTTTAGGCCAAGAGGTCGATAGCGAGATCTCGAATCAACTTATAGGTCTTATGGTATATCTCAGTATCGAGGATGATACCAAAGATTTGTATTTGTTTATAAATTCTCCTGGCGGCTGGGTAATACCTGGAGTAGCTATTTATGATACTATGCAATTTGTACGACCAGATGTACATACAATATGTATGGGGTTAGCTGCTTCAATGGGATCTTTTATACTGGTCGGAGGAGAAATTACCAAACGTTTAGCATTCCCTCACGCTTGGCGCTAATGAGTTTTTTTTTAGAGAAAAACAAATACTATGCCTTCACCATATTAAAAATGAAGTAATAATAGCATGGCACTTTGAATTCGATATGAGAAAATTTTTTCTATATTTTCAAAACATTAGATTATGTATCGAAAGGGTAGTATGAAATGAATAAGATTCCCGATTTTTTTATTGGGAGTCCGTTTCAGCGTCACAAACTTTTTTCATACCAAAAAAGACTTTTTTCCTTATTTTTCGAATCAAAAAGAAACTTTGGGATTGCTAACTTATAGACGAAATAAATATAAAGCAGCGGAGCCATCATAGTATTTTTAAACTCCTCCGAAAAGAAGGGTGGTAATTGGATCATTTACTGATACTGAGCGGGATCTGATCGATCCTCTTTTTTTCTTTCACAGACAAAAGTAAATTCCATTGTAAAGCCGTATGCAATACTAAAAAAATGCACGTACGGTTGTTCAATTCTATCTATATATTTTAAATTTATTCTGGTTTTTTCTATTAACCCCCTCGCCCGCGAAAGAAGAACTCCCTTTAAGATATATCATCAGGGTAATGATTCATCAACCTGCTAGCTCTTTTTACGAGGCTCAAACGGGAGAATTTATCTTGGAAGCGGAAGAACTATTGAAATTACGTGAAACCCTCACAAGGGTTTATGTACAAAGAACGGGCAAACCCTTATGGGTTGTATCCGAAGATATGGAAAGGGATATTTTTATGTCAGCAACAGAAGCTCAAGCTTATGGCATTGTTGATCTTGTAGCGGTCGAATAAAAATAAAATAGTTAAATTTCCATTTTATCTTGTCACTGGATTTATCTTAAGATTCTATTAACTAGAAAAGCATTCGGTTAGGATTGATCTAAACCAGCTCATTATGTATATAATTCAGCATGCCAACTATTAAACAACTTATTAGAAACACAAGAAAGCCAATCCGAAATGTCACGAAATCCCCCGCTCTTCGGGGATGTCCTCAGCGCCGAGGAACATGTACTAGGGTGTATGTGTGACTCGTTCAGATTATGAGCTGGAACAAAAGAAAATAAAAAATTTTTCCGGTATCAATGATCCGTACGGGTGAATAGGATAAAATTGAAAAAGTCATGCGACTCTCTAAAAAAAAGTTCTATTCATCTATTGTGTATGAAATTTATGGTTTTTTTTAGTGTAAATCTAAAAAAAAAAATTTCCCATTGGTAGCGTTAACGTTATCCATTTAGCGGGAAATCCCTTTTTAAGAGAAAAAATGTATACTCCCTTTAAATTTGCAAGAACGGACTAACAGGGTCAGCTATCCAGCTAACCTAAAAAAAAATACCGTTACTATATAGGTGAATCTAATTGTGAAAGATTTATTACTGGATAATTCATGGAGTAGAGCCAAAAAAAGTTTGAACTGTACAAGTTATCAATATACAGAAATGAAGTTAAGGGGCTCCGGTGTATAGAGAGGACCTCACTGTTTAAGAAGGAACCATAGAAACGAAGGAACCCCACTATATATTTTTTTTATCTATATGAAATCGTATAGAATTTTTAATTTCCATTTATTAACTTAAATTTGGCATATTAATAAAATTTATTAGTTTTTTTGTCTTGTTTCAAGATGCAATGTTGAAAAAAACAGTGGTCGGGAAGGTTATAGCAGCAAAAGCCATTGGGATTTTTTTTTATACATTGGAAAAATACGTTTTGTTATTAATAGACCACGGGAAGGGGGGAGAAAAGAATAACTCAATGAAAAAAAGTTATTTATCAAAGTTTCATTTATTCAATGACTAGAGTTAAACGAGGATATATAGCTCGCAGACGTAGAACAAAAATCCGTTTATTGGCATCAACCTTTCGAGGGGCTCATTCAAGACTTACTCGAATCATTGCTCAACAGAAAATAAAAGCTTTAGTTTCGGCTCATAGGGATAGAGATAGGCAAAAGAGAGATTTTCGTCGTTTATGGATCACTAGGATAAACGCAGTAATTCGCGAAAGGGGGGTGTACTATAATTATAGTATATTTCTGCACGATCTGTATAAGAGACAGTTGCTTCTTAATCGTAAAGTACTTGCACAAATAGCTATATTAAATAGGAACTGTCTTTATATGATTTCAAATGAGATCATACAAAAAGAAGATTGGAAAGAATGCCCGGAAATGATTTAAATGAAATTCCCCGGAGTTTATTCTCCGGGAGTATAGAATCGAAATGAGTCTCATAAAATATGCTAAATATAGATAAAAATAAACAAAAATATTCAAAATCAAAACGATTTTTCCCAATTTTTTTATCTTACATTATGATACAACAATCAAATTGAGAGTTTCTGGGTTTTTTAGAACCAAGACGCAATCCATGTTTGAGTTCAGATTCCTTTTTTGATTCCATTATTATATATTTTTTTATAAAAAAAAGCACATTTTTTATTTATTTTTGGTTCTCAAACTATAAGTTCTATTAGTTGACTCGGTTCTTTCAAATTGTTTCTCATTATTAAGAAAAGGTAACAACGATAAAATACGAGCTTGTTTTATAGCAATAGTAATTAATCGTTGTTGTTTCAAGGTTAATCTATTTACGCGCCTAGATAATATTTTTCCTTGTTCACTAATAAATCGACTAATTAAACTCATGTTTCTATAATCAATTCGATCCCCCGGTTGGATCGGGGGTAAACGCCTCCGAAAAGATCGCTTGGATTTAATAAAAGGTCGCTTGGATTTATCCATAGTTTCTTTAATTTATGTACCGAAAATCCTACTTCTTAATTCTAATTTTTTTAGGTCCAGCCGAAATAGGATTTGGTTTGTTTATTTTTCTTTTATTTATATTTTATAAATATTTATATAAATAGAAAAAATAGTAAATAATATATACTTAAACTAATTTAGTCTTGTCCCCTTCATTGAAAGGATGATAGCGAGACGTTTTTATTTCTTTATCTCTCCATGAAGGGTATGTTTGTAACAATAGGAACAGAATTTTCGTAATTCTAACCGACTAGGTGTATTGTGTCGATTCTTTTGAGTAATATATCGGGAAACGCCCCTGGATTCTTTATTAACACTCTTTCGAACACAACTATTACATTCCAAAATAACTTTAACTCGGACATCTTTCCCCTTAGCCATGAACCTCCTTTTTATTTTTGGGATTTTTGATTCAAACAATTTTTTTTTCAATCCGAAGTGAAGAAGAAAGGAAAATATAGATGTTGCTAATTCTAAAGAGTAATAAAATAGTATAAAAATTAACAATATAGTACGTAATAAAATTAAAAAAGTTTCTAACTAAACCTCTACTCACATTATTTAAGTATCTTGTATAATATATAATACTCTTATGCTAAATCCACTTTTTTATTTCCGTTCTCTACCTGTTCTTCTTTAATTGCCTTAAAAAAATAAAAAAGGGCAATTAAAGAAGTAAAGGGTAGATTTAACGTCATCAAAACTTGAGTTCAGACTCGAATAAAAAGGGGGGTATTAGTCACAGAAAATCTATTCTATCTCTAACCCCCATTAAAACCTTCCCGCCCGTGTTAATAACTAGAATGAAAAAAAGGGGAATGTCAACGCATCTGGGAAAAAACGATTGATTTCTATTAATAGACCGGCTAAAGACCCAAACCATAGAGTACTTAGTACTGGTGCTACGGAAAGATATGTTTTTAGATCTCGCATGGAAAAACCTCCTTCTTAATTTATGTAATGTATAAAATAAAGGTAATACATATCTAATCTATGAACAGATGTATATATAGATAGTCAAGGATTACTTGGGTTTGTAAAGGAAATGCCTAAGCTAAAAAAAATGGACAAAGATAAGATATTTATTAAGAATTAAGAAAAATAATAGTATAAACTTCCTACGAAACGGAGCATTTACGAAAAGTCTTTTCTTTTTTTAAGTTTAT